CATGATTCAATGGGTCAGGTCCACTTACTTTTTCTTTTTTTTTTTTTGTTGATTTCTTATCTTGATTTGACGATGAATTTTTGGAATAATAAAAAAGTGGGAATATTTATTAATTCATAATTGGGATTGGGGAGATAGAATATCTATGTCCCCGAACCAATAATCTTGAAGAATGAACCGTGATAGAGCTTGTAGTGACATAGTCATCCTCTCAAATAGTGGGATGACTTATCATTATAATGAACAAATGCTCAACTTTTTAATGATACTACTATAGTATACCTTATAACTTATTATATTTAAATAATTGACTCATTTTTTTAGAATAATAACTTATTATGTTATGCAGATGTTTACTTTTTTTATTACAAATATCAACAATATTCCTATTCTCTACTACAAAACTACAAAATAAAGACTCAGACTGGAGTTTTGTGGAAAAAGCCCCTTATCGGATTTGAACCGATGACTTACGCCTTACCATGGCGTTACTCTACCGCTGAGTTAAAGGGGCCCTTTTGAATCAATTCCTGAGTGAGACACTAGCCACTATGAATTTACTGCATGTACCTATGTATATAATATATGGAGAGATATATATGTATATGTTTCCATAGTGTTTCATTCAGAAACAATAATTTTTTTTAGGAAGTCCGGGATAAAACCTAATTACTTTGCTTTATTTTTTATTAACCCTCATCGGAACGAGATTCAATTGATTGATACAAAATTCGACTATAGACCCAAGATATTTTATATTTTATCGAATCATGTGATGAATAGATTGAACTCATACCCGGAACCAAACTATATAGAAACTTTCTAGCGTTTCTTAATTTTCTGTCTTAGTCTGAGATCGAGATAGGCATATGTTATCTTAACAATGCCTGACTCGATGAGTGAAAGTTGAATTGAAAAATGAAGTTTAATCTTTTTTTTTTTTTTTGCCGGACAAATCACTCCCTGAAGGGATCCTATACTTCATTAATTCTATATAATTATAGGGAATGGTTTGTGAACCCTGAGTGAAAAATAAAAAAAAAAAATTATAGGAATCCTGAAAGGTGGAAAGCTTCCTTGGGCTTATTCACACCATTACATTATATTGACAATTACAAAAAACTGTTCATACTATGAGCATAGTATGGTGGCGATCGGGCAGGTATGCCCCCATCGTCTAGTGGTCAGGACGTCTCTCTTTCAAGGAGATTGCGGGGATTCAAATTCCCCTGGGGGTAGGGTACTACAAAAGGGAGTTGCTCATGGATTATCAATAAGTCTAGAATTGATTCTTCCTGGGTCGATGCCCGAGTGGTTAATGGGGACGGACTGTAAATTCGTTGGCAATATGTCTACGCTGGTTCAAATCCAGCTCGGCCCAAAAATTTGCCGATCCATCATGAGATGATATACAATTTTTTCTACAGAAATGTCCGATACGGAGGAATAAAGAAAAGAATCCATTTCATTTTTCTATCCCCTATTTAATTTAGTTTTAAAGGTTCCCACATATTATGATTCTGATCTTTTTTATGATCTAGATTCATATTATGATCTGTAAAAAAAAAATAGCTTTTTTCAATTGATTTGATACGATTTTACAATAGAATTACTAGCAATCTGTGTCGTTCGCGCTAAAGTCCATATTCGTGTGGATAGGAATATATCACTCGTTGCTCTGTTACAATACGACGATTCTAGCTAGAATTGAACTAATTTTGAATGAAATTTTTGAAAATATGTATGTTGTACACCTCATTTTTCTGGGATTGTAGTTCAATTGGTCAGAGCACCGCCCTGTCAAGGCGGAAGCTGCGGGTTCGAGCCCCGTCAGTCCCGACCTAGAATCTGGTGAATCCATCAATTCATCTCTCTATTTTCTGTGAAGGGGGGGACACGAAGCAGAATCTAATTTCCAGTCTGGGATTCTTATTTCTTTTTTCTTTCCTTTATCGTTTTACATTTCTTATTGAACAAATACAATATGGCAATTTTAATTAATTTAAATTTAATTAGTACCGATTGATGAGGGAGAGACATATGTAGATTGGTACAATTGTTGGTAGCACTATAATGCAGGATTCCAAGAGATGGTGTTCTTGTCTGGATTTTTCGCTTGCTCCCGATCCATGGAATAGAATACCCATTTGTTTTCCTGGAGCACATACACAAATTGGGATTTTTTTATTATATTGTAGATAGAAAATGAACTTAACCTTAGTTACCCCGTCGGAATACTTTTAATCTAAAAAGTACCTCCCTTTCTAGCTCCGAGTTTGTATAACCCCAATTCCCAATTGGAAAAATCTATCTATTTCAGTCAAATTAAATTGCACACCGAATTTTGGAGATTCTATGTGTGTCCTAGTATCAATCCAAGGCAAAAAGATATTAAAAAAAGAAAGATCAAACAAAGATCTATCACTCTAAGTCTTAGCTTAGTAAAGGAATGAATAATCTCTTTTTATTCCTATTTCTTTGAATGGTCCTATCGAAGAAAGCTTCAAATATGGAATAGTAATTTTGTCGAAATAGTAATATTTCTTAGACTGGGACCGATCTTTATCAAACCTCTTTGTCTTCTAAGGAAATTAGATTATAAAAAACTGAGTTTCAAACTTAATTGCTTTGCTTCTTTTTTTTTTTTTTTCTTTTATTTCACTTCTACTATATGGATTGGTTTGTGACCAATCGAAGCGTAAGATGGGTCAGATGATACCTCATTATTTGATTTTATTTCTATAAAGAAAATGGGAGGGTATAGAAAAGAAACAAAGAATGAAAAATTCAACAGGATTCTTGATTGGATCAGGAATTCCATTCCGTATGTATAAAAGATCTTCATATGTTATACTATTAAATTCTCGACGATAAATAGATTTGATAGCTCAGATATTGTTATTCATAATATTAATCCGATTTAATATCATCGGTTTAATATCATCGGGATGAATTGCATCCCCTGGAATTTACAGGAGAAAGACTTAGAATCTCTATGGGATTAGATCCCGAGTTATTGTGAAGTAAAAAAAAAAAAACGATAAAATTATGGAAGTAAATATTCTCGCATTTATTGCTACTGCATTGTTCATTCTAATTCCTACTGCTTTTTTACTTATTATTTATGTAAAAACGGTCAGTCAAAATGATTAAAATTAAAATAAAGCTTGACTTGTCAGTTCTTATAATTAATTAATTAATGGAATAAATGAAAGGAGATTTAAATCCCACGTCTTGATTGAGATGAATGGATTAGAATCAACAGTATAGGAGATCTGATAGTATGGTAGAAAGTTTCCGATATTTCTTTCTACCATACTATCTATCGTATCATTGTATAAAGTTAGACTGTAAAAAAAATATAGGCTTTTTTATTATAGATCCATCTAAAATATGTATATTCATCCAGGTACACATAAATCACATATGTGTAATGTACATATAAGTACATATAAATGGAAGGAGCCCCTCAATTTTAGTCTAATTCTTTGCTACATCCATTTGATTTGTCGTGATTCCATCAATCCGATAATCGAATGTCCACTTTTACTCTTCGGAATAATTTTTTTTTTTTCGAAAAATTTCATGTATATCCCTTTTACTTTGAAAATACGAACATGGGAATCATTGAAATTTTTGTTTAATTGAAAGGTTATTCTTCATATATTACTCTACTTTTACTGGTACTGAATTCCTGTAGAATTTGGAAATGGGAGTCTTTTTTATTAAAATTAAAAACGCCTTGCAGAATGATCTCTGAAACTATTGATACAGTTTGATTACTCAATTCAATTTTTAGTGACTCTAGAGTCCACTTCTTCCCCATACTACGAGTGAAAGGGAAAATGTAAAGACTACCATTAAAGCAGCCCAAGCAAGACTTACTATATCCATGTGAATTATGTCCCCTATCTCTATGAATATGAAGAAATTCTTCTATTAGTGATTATTGATCACTAATAATAATGGAATCAATGGCGCAGAGTCAAAAAGGGATTCTGACCGAAGGAAGACAATTGATAAACCAATCCAATAAATCACCCATACCAAGTTTTTATATGATTTCCGGTGAATTTGGGAAGCCTTAAGCTCAAGCAAGAGCACAGTTACTCTTTGGAATTATAAAACTGAAAGGAATGTTCGTAATGGAACACGTAGGAATAGTAAGCCCTATTGTTTTTTTTTGATCTTCATAAGCGAAAGACATAAAAAAGACAATCAAGATAGATCAAAATATCTCAGATTTTTCTATCCCTTCTTTGCTCTAATCCTTACTTACTTTTCCCGATTGTTGCACAGAGACAGTCGGGAGACCACCCATTACATTCTACCTTTCCCTGGGGGTTACCGAAACTAAAAGTAAAAAAAAAAACTTTGATTTGATTCTACGAAAAGCCAATTATCCAATCCAATATTGAGTGAATGTCTGAGCATTCAGAGACTTTTGTGAGTCTGTATACAAAGTATCTTATGCCCTTTACACCACTACTAATTTAATTTGTTTGATTCCCCGTTTGACTATCTAACTCAAGACTCGGTCAGTAGACGCTACACTAGTAATGAAAGTCTTGATAGACTAGCCCTTCTATTATACTAAAACCCTTCCTTGAACCCTAGTCGTAAGGATTAACATTTTTTATAGATATAGAACCTCCCTATTTTGAGCACGTATCGGCCATTCTAGCCCTTTTCCCTTGCTTTTGATGGGCAAGAATTTGTCGATTTTTATACTACCAACAAAAGGATTTCTAGTTTTTATTGATCAGGCGACACCCGGATTTGAACTGGGGAAAAAGGGATTTGCAGTCCCCCGCCTTACCACTCGGCCATGCCGCCAAAACGGAAAAAAAAAATAGATAGAACTATTCCATTTTTTGATTGGATTTGCATCTTGAATCCCGTTTTTCTTATCCCCTTTCTATTCTAATAAACCTAAAAGAAACCTCGCCCTTTTATTGGAACCGGTGGCTTCCTTTGAATTAATTGTAGAGTATCTCAAATTTCCAACTACACAACGCCAACCCTCCCTTTGCTTTCTATTGAAAGAGAGAATGTGGCTTTTCAGTTACAGAATCAAAAATGAAATGGAAATAGGAACCATTAACTATTGACTGTGCCTTCAGTTCTTGGATCTCAAATTGCGTTTGTTTCCTTAATGTTATAAGAAAAGTGAGTATTAAGAAAATTCAATTGATATGCAACTAATTAGTGTCAATTTCAACTATTTTCAAATAAAAAACTTTTCAATTACAATTATAACAACAATTATGTGTATATGTAAACCCCAGAACATCAATTTTTACACAGATATACCTAACACGCTCTCTTATTTATATATGTATATAAGCGAAATAAGGAGAATTAAGGAAGGGAAAAGGGAATTACCATGTTTCAATTTTTCATTGAATCTGTTGAATATCAAAAATCATTTAGGATATAGCACGTTTCATGTCATGTTGTCCCAAGTAGAACTTAGATAGGCGATATGCGCATAATCAGACCTGTGTGTTATTAATAAATACAACCCCTCTTGCGCACTACATTAGTATTCCGCGAATTTGACTAACATAACAAATGGGTCACAATGTCTCTCCTCTCTGCGAATCTTTTCTGTCTTTATCGCATTTATAGGGAAGAGATTAAAAATTCGGAGTCCCTTTACTTTTTTGGTATTCAATCAGAGTGTATTATCAGAATAATAGGTGAATTTTTGATCACTTTTTATATTGTATACAAGACTCCATAACATAAACCTAAGCGGCAGAATTTTTTTTTTTTTTTTTCAGGAATTTTTTATCAAGTCATTTCCATTTGTATTTGTTAGAAATTCGAATTTAAATTTTAAGTAGAAAATTTTTTTGATTTCTCTGCTCATATCATACCATATTTCATACATTACATATATGAAGTTGGGTAAAATTTCATGCGATTCCGTAAACAGAATCTATATTCCATCATTGCTAGATAAATCCATATGGTTCATGGAAGAATGAGCCAATGCATGGGATTTTTTCGATAAATGGGAAACTAAAATAAAGATGCTTCAAGATGTAAATGAGGGAATGTCTACAATACCTGGGTTTAGTCAGATACAATTTGAAGGATTTTGTAGATTCATTGATCAGGGCTTGACGGAAGAACTTTATAAGTTTCCAAAAATTGAAGATACAGATCAAGAAATTGAATTTCAATTATTTGTGGAAACATATCAATTGGTAGAACCTTTAATAAAAGAAAGAGATGCTGTGCGTGAATCGCTCACATATTGTTCTGAATTATATGTACCCGCGGGATTAATTTGGAAAATGGGTAGGGAAGAACAAACCATATTTATTGGAAACATTCCTCTAATGAATTCCCTGGGAACCTTTATAGTAAATGGAATATACAGAATAGTGATCAATCAAATATTGCAAAGTCCCGGTATTTATTACCGTTCAGAATTGGACCATAGGGGAATTCCGGTCTATACCGGTACCATAATATCAGATTGGGGAGGAAGATCAGAATTAGAGATTGATAGAAAAGCAAGGATATGGGCGCGTGTGAGCAGGAAACAAAAAATATCTATTCTAGTTCCATCATCAGCTATGGGTTCGAATCTAAGAGAAATTATAGATAATGTATGCTACCCTGAAATTTTCTTGTCTTTTCCGAATGATAAGGAAAAAGAAAAAATTGGGTCAAAAGAAAATGCCATTTTGGAGTTTTATCAACAATTTGCTTGTGTGGGGGGGGATCCGGTGTTTTCTGAGTCCTTATGTAAGGAATTACAAAAGAAATTTTTTCAACAAAGATGTGAATTAGGAAAGATTGGGCGACGAAATATGAATCGGAGACTTAATCTTGATATACCTCAGCACATTACATTTTTGTTACCGCGGGATGTATTGGCAGCTGCGGATCACTTGATCGGAATGAAATTTGGAATGGGTACACTTGATGATCTGAATCACTTGAAAAATAAACGTATTCGTTCTGTAGCGGATCTTTTACAAGATCAATTCGGATTGGCTATGATTCGTTTAGAAAATGCGGTTCGGGGAACTATAGGTGGAGCGATTAGGCAAAAATGGATACCGACTCCTCATAATTTGGTAACTTCAACTGCATTAACAACCACTTATGAATCCTTTTTCGGCCTACACCCCTTATCTCAAGTTATGGATCAAACAAATCCATTGACACAAATAGTTCATGGGCGAAAATCAAGTTATTTGGGTCCTGGGGGGTTGACAGGGAGAACTGCGAGTTTTCGGATACGCGATATCCATCCTAGTCACTATGGGCGTATTTGCCCAATTGACACATCTGAAGGAATCAATGTTGGACTCATTGGATCTTTAGCAATTCATGCGAGGATTGGTCATTGGGGGTCTTTAGAAAGACCATTTTATGAAATTTCTGAAAGCTCAAAGGGGGTACGGGTGGTTTATTTATCACCAAGCATAGATGAATACTACATGGTAACGGCCGGAAATTCTTTGGCATTAAATCATG